TTACCTGTTATATCACATAAACAATTTTCAATTTTTAGTTGGGAGAGATGGCTGAGTGGACTAAAGCGGCGGATTGCTAATCCGTTGTACGATTTTTATTTATACCGAGGGTTCGAATCCCTCTCTCTCCGCTATCCCTCATCACTGGATCCCTTGATTAAAATAGTTAATGGAATAAAGAATTCCTAAAAAAGCAAAGCTAAAAATGTCTTATGTTTATTCTTCACGTCCTGGATTGCGTCCTGGATCATTAGATAAGAATCCGAAGATGAAGAGAGAAACAAAGAATATCACTACTGTATAAACGAAGAGTTTGAGAGTAAGCATTACAAAATCTCCAAGATATCATTTTTTTTAGGGGAATAGATTACCCATTTTTTTCGTACCGCATATGCTATAATGAAGTGTGTGTTTTTTTTTTTTTTTTTTTTTTTCAAAAAATCATTAATTTAGGAGAATATTGAAGATTTCATCGAAAACTTACAGCAGCTTGCCAAACAAAGGCTAAGAGAAAAAAGAATAGAGGTATGATAGGCATAATGTCTATGAGTGGATTCAAAAAAGCATAAGCCTCGGGCAATTTGGCGAAGAAAAAACTACTCGAACTCAAATAAGGGATAGAATTAAGACAGATACAGATTAAACTAAAGATATTAAGCATAACAAAAATTTCGTTCTTGTAGATTAGATAATTTAATTTTGATTGAGTCATTTTTATAATATAAGGTAAAAATGAAAAAGGCAGGCAAAAAAATCCTTCTTTATTCTTTGAACTATCCCAAATCAAAAACCCCTTTCAATTCTCAAACGAGAATACAAAGAATTATACTTTCATACAATATCTTAATTGAATTCAATGTAATGATCAATGAATTTTTTGATTCTATCTCTTCATGTATAGAAACCTAGCAACAATATATTACATACTAGAATTGACGAATAACCAATACTAAATATAATATTAGTATTTATTAGTGTTGAATATAAATTTAAATGGGGCGTGGCCAAGCGGTAAGGCAACGGGTTTTGGTCCCGTTACTCGGAGGTTCGAATCCTTCCGTCCCAGACCCTTTCTGCTATAAAAAGCAGATTGGATCACATTGTTTCCAACATTAAACAGAAAATTGTTAAAGAGAACAATCTTTCGTTCTGAATTCTAATGAATGATTCTTAAGAATTTTTTTTTGGTTTCTTACAAACAGAATCAAGTGTCAAATGCAGTTGGAAATAAAGATCTTTATTTTTAACTTAATTTTTAAGATATAAATCTTTGCTTTGGTATTCCAAGAAGTACAATAAATCTATATATTATCGATAAACTTTCCAACCTTCGTGGGTCATTGGAATAGTTTATTTGATTAAAAACAGATTTTATTCTGGAATTGGGAATTCATTAGAGCCCCTTTCTTTGAGGTTTTTAATTTATTTGTTCAATAAAAAAAAAAAAAGGGATCCTTCCTGAGTAAGACTTTTCCATAAAGTAAGAAAAGGAAAATATTATTATATATTTAATATTATATATTTAATTTATAAAGACTATTTATAGATAGATATAATATAAAATAAAAACTATACGGCCGGCCATATCATAATATATAATAATATATACATATATCCGTTGATCCAATGACTATTCATGATTTCATATTGAATCAATTCCATATCAGTTTGAAATTAAATAAGAGAAATGTTATGGTAAAACTTCGTTTGAAACGATGTGGTAGAAAGCAACGTGCGACTTGAAGGACATGATTGACTGTGGATTCTTACATCCGCCATTTTCTATAAGAATGAAGATGCTCTTGGCTCGACATAGTTTGTTCTTTTTACTAGGAACCTAATTTGTGTTGGGTTCTAATCTAAATAAAAAGTACATGATGAAGCTCGAGCAGAAAGTATTGAGATTTATTTATCGGGGGGAAGAATCTAGGGTTAGTGACAATAAAAATCAATAAGTTGAACCAACTTTGTAAATATATCCTCGATAATATATATTTATAATATAAATTTATAAATTATATAAATTGAAAAGGGTTAAAATTCAAACAAGTTTGAAATAAAAAAGAAAATAAGTAATATTTGTCGGAATTCATAAAACTATATTCGATCAAAAGTGTATCACAAGGGAATCAATCTCTCTTATTTTTTTCTATAGTAAAGAAATAAGAGAAAAAACAAAAGGTATGTTGCTGCCCTTTTGAAAGGAGTAAGGATCACCGAAGTAATGTCTAAACCCAATGATTTCACAAAACAAAGATAAAGGATTCCGGAACAAGGAAACACTATTTTTAATTGTCTCAACAATTGGATAAAAATGCGGAATAAAAATTGATTCGAGACAAACAAAAGAGGTTAGAGACGGCTCAATAAATATCTAAGGATTTCCTCAGAATTACCCAACTTGAGTTAGGAGTACGAATGAGATCTTTTTAACTTCCGTAAGGAAAGAGGAAGAAAAAACCACTTTAATCAGAATTATTTATTCAGTATTTTATGGATATATTTGTCGTTATATACAGAAATTAGAATCATTTTTTCTCGAGCCGTATGAGGATAAAACCTCCTATACGTTTCTAGGGGGGGCATTGTTTATCTACATCTATCCCGATGAGCCATCTATCGAATCGTTGCAATTGATGTTCGATCCCGAAGAGAAGGAAGAGATCTTCGGAAGGTAGGTTTTTACGATCCGATAAAGAATCAAACCTATTCAAATGTTCCCGCTATTCTATATTTCCTTGAAAATGGCGCTCAACCCACAGTAACTGTTCATGATATTTTAAGGAAGACAGAATTATTTAAAGAAGGAATATTGGGTTAACTGTTAATTTAATTAAATTAAAAAAATTGAATAAAAAAGAGAGGGGACTAGCATCTATCTTTGTATAATTATTTCTCCATAATTTGTTTGCTCTTTTTTTTGCTCACTTATTATTTTATTATTTATTGTTATTGTAGGAATTTAATTTACCGACAAAGACAGGGTCAATTTCGGTTATTGTACCTCTTTTGATTGAATCAACTCGATATTTTTCTCTACCCTGCCTTTATTTATTTTTGCATTCAAATTTATTTTTTTATTTATATAGTGCCAATCTAACACAAGGCCTTAATTTGATTTATTTAGAATTTTTTTCTCGGCATTCTATTCATATTGACAATGGTGTACCGAACAAATATAATTTGATCATAGATAAATAAAATGGATCTGTTTATTCCTTTCCTGCCTTATATTTATTTTTCCTTCGCTTTAGCCTTAGTCACCTTAGTCATAAGGATGTGTTTACTGAATTTACTGGTATACAAGACGTCAAAAAAAAAAAAAAAAAAAAAATGGAGTGGATTGATTGGTGTTTATAATTGATTAAAAAAATCTTTCTTTTAAATTTGATTTGTTGCTAGTTCAATCTTTTATTTTGGCGGGATGGGATCAATTTTTTTTTTTTATCGTATCTACAATCCGGGTTGCTAACTCAACGGTAGAGTACTCGGCTTTTAAGTGCGACTATGATCTTTTACACATTTGGATGAAGCAACGAATTCGTCCAGACTATTGGTAGAGTCTATATAAGACCACGACTGATCTTAAAAGGTAATGAAGGAAAAAATAGCATGTCGTAATAATTTTTTTTTATTAAAATTAAAATAGAACTTTTAATTTATCCTTAACTGTATATATATATTATTAATTGTTTTTATTTTTGGAAGGAGACAAAAGAAATTTACAGTTGGGTCTAGTGAATAAATGGATATCGTCTTTTAGCCCAAAATTTGGTAAAACAAAAAGCAACGAGCTTATATTCTTAAAATTGGAATAATTACCCGATCTAATTTGGATGTTAAAAATAGATTAGTGCCAGTGCAGAAAAAGGTTTTTATGCGAGTGAATCATTTATTATTTTTATTTCTTTATGAAATAAAATCCTAACTATTCTCTTTGGAGACGGATGTGTAGAAGAAACAGTATACTGATAAAGTAAAGAGAATCTAATTTTTTCCAAAATCAAAAGAGCGATCAGGTTGCAAAAATAAAGGATTTTTTACTCTCTTGTAATTTTAACAAAGGATAAAACCTATTGTATAGAAAAGGAGAGGAAAAGGATCCTGTTGATTGGATTCTAGGTCTCCGGGGTCTATCTTTATTTCTTAACTATATATACTGTAATTATATACCCTGTTCGGACCATATTGCACTATGTATCATTTGATAACCCAAGAAATGCCTCCTGTCTTGTGTCTCTGTTTCAAGTAGAAAAATGTAAATGGAAGAATTACAAGGGTATTTAAAAAAAGATAGATCTCCGCAACAACACTTTCTATATCCGCTTCTCTTGCAGGAGTATATTTACACACTTGCTCATGATGATAGTTTAAATGGTTCGATTTTTTACGAACCGATCGAATTTATTGGTTATAACAATAAATTTAGTTTAGTACTTGTAAAACGTTTAATTATTCGAATGTATCAACAGAATTTTTTGATTTATTTGGTTAATGATTCTAATCAAAATAGATTCGATGGACACACCAATTATTTTTATTCTCATTTTTTTTATTCTCAAATGGTATCAAAGGGTTTTTCAGTCATTGTGGAAATTCCATTCTCGCTACGATTAGTATCTTCCTACGAAGAAAAAGAAATACCAAAATCTCAGAATTTAGGGTCTATTCATTCAATATTTCCTTTTTTAGAGGACAAATTATCTCATTTAAATAATGTTTCAGATATACTAATACCCCATCCTATCCATTTTGAAATTTTGGTTCAAATCCTTCAATGCTGGATTCAAGATATTCCTTCTTTACATTTATTGCGATTCTTTCTACATAAATATCAGAATCTGAATAAAACTATTCAGAGTAATAAAACTATTTATGTTTTTTCAAAAGAAAATAAAAGACTATTTTGGTTCCTGTACAATTCTTATGTATCTGAATGCGAATTTTTATTAGTTTTTTTTCATAAACAATCCTGTTATTTACGATCAACATCTTCTGGA